GTTTTAATCCACTTTTGCTCTTCTCTACCCCATAAAGATATTGAATAGACAGAACTTCTTTTTTTACCACTGTAAGTTTGAAAATAAAGATTTAAATGTCCCTCAAAAGTAAGTAAATAGATCCGAAACATATAAAATGCAGTTAATCCCGCTGTGGAAAAAGCTATTATTGCAAAAATTGGTGAATACAACCAACTATCATTAAGAATTTCATCTTTGGACCAAAAACAGCCAAGAGGTGGAATACCACAAAGAGAAAGTGTACCTAATAAAAAAGATGTTTTTGTAATTGGTACATGTTTTTTTAAACCTCCCATAAGAACCAGATTCTGGCTTTTATCTGGAGAATATCCAACAATACTTTCCATTGAATGAATAATAGATCCAGATCCTAAAAACAACAATGCTTTGGAATAAGCATGAGTAATCAAATGAAACAAAGCAGCCCGATAAGAACCCATACCTAGAGCCAACATCATATAACCCAATTGAGACATTGTAGAATAAGCTAAACCTCTCTTAATATCCTTTTGAGCAAAGGCTAAAGTGGCTCCTAAAAGTAATGTTATTATACCTAATAAAGCTATTAGATTCATTATATAAGGCATAACTATGAAAAGCGGAAGAAGCCGAGCTCCAAGAAAAATTCCAGCTGCTACCATAGTAGCAGCATGTATAAGAGCTGAAATAGGGGTAGGCCCTTCCATAGCATCGGGTAACCATACATGAAGGGGAAATTGGGCAGATTTAGCAATTGCACCAGCAAATAATAGAAAGGCACACAAAGTAGCAAATAAAAGATTAACTTCATTATTATAAACCAAGTTATTGAATATTTCAAACAAATCCCGAAATTCTAAACTGCCCGTTATCCAATAAAAACCTAAAATTCCTAATAATAAACCAAAATCTCCGACGCGATTAGTGACAAACGCTTTTTGACAAGCATTCGCTGCAGTAGGTCGTGTAAACCAAAAACCTATTAATAGATAAGAACACATTCCAACCAATTCCCAAAAAAAATAAATTTGTATGAGATTAGAACTAGTAACCAATCCTACCATTGAAGTATTGAAAAAACTCATATAGGCAAAAAATCTCAAATATCCCTGATCATGAGACATATAATTGTCACTATAAATAAGAACCAAAATTCCAACAGTAGTAATTAATATTAACATAATAGAAGTAAGTGGGTCAACTAAATAGCCAAATTCTAAAGAAAAGTCATTATTTATAGTCCAAGACCATATAGATAGATATATAGAAGGGTTATTTACTTGTTGAATAGCTAGATAGGTTGAAAAAAGCATAATTATACTTAACAATAAAACACTTGGAAAAACCCACATACGGCGAAGACTTTTTGTTGCCGTTGGAAAAAGTAGAAGTCCTACTCCTATTAATATAGGAACAGGAAGTGAGATGAAAGTTATAATCCAGAAATATTGATATATATATTCCATAAAAATAAATAAAAAAGTCTTTTTATTTTTATCTTAATTAATTGGTTCTGATTTACCGGCTCTTATTTCTTTTGAAATGAAAGGGGTCAGTTAATAAAATAAAAAATTCAAATAAACAAAATATCGAATTTTATAATTATTCTGAATCTTTTTCAACTATTTGAATTTAAATATTTAAAATCAAGAAGTTAAAATTCGTCAAATGATATGAAGAAATTACTATTGAAAAAAAAACTAGTACTTTGTATTACAATTCAATTATTATTAAGTAAAGTTTGATGAAGATCCAAAAAATGAAAATTTCCATTTTCATTATTATTTCGTATTACACTAATTTATATATATTGATAGAGCAAAGACAAATAATTACACCAAAAGCAGTATTTGATCTGAATCATAAAAAAAACCATAACTTATCCCCAAAAAGTTATTTCTTTTTTGGGTTATTTCAAATCATTAACCAATTGATTTTGGAACTGATTGATTGTCTTTTATTGTAAGATTATTGTAATAAAAGACTTTTATATTTTTAGGACAGGCTCTGATCTACAAACTATGACATCCAAAACTTGACTTTACATAAAAAAAAAAGAGGAATTACTAAAATAGCTTTTAGAAAATTATTTATCTTGGCGTTTTTAGTTTTTAACAGATAACAGATTAAGTACTAGTCTCTTGCACATTTTAAAATTAAAATTAGATATACTCTTGCTCTTTTTGCGAGCTTGACCAATTCAATTTTCTAATTAATAGAAAAAAAATATTAATTAATTAGGGCTTGGTTTAGTAAAACTTTGGATGTTTTTTATTATGTATTGTATTTTTGCTCTTTTTATTACCTGTATAAATCAATGTAGGACGACAAAAAAAAAGAAACTAGACAGAGATATAAAACAGAGATATAAAGAGAGGTATAGTCTTTTTGTTTGTATTTTTTTTTTTTTTTTTTTGATTATCATATCAACGTTAATTAATTAGATTTATACGGCATAGCAAATTTTATAGATATGGATTTGAATGAGTATAGAAGAGGACCAATAAAATAAATATGAATTATTCGATATTGTATGGAATAGAAAAATGATTTTTTTTTTATTATTTTGTTCCCAGTACTATTATTTTATTTAGTATTTAGTTACGCGATTTTCTATATTTATATTTTTATGAAGGGAGTACAATCTAGAAAATAAATAGATAACTAGATAATTAATAATAAAAATAAAGAACAATTGGTTTTGAACAATAGATGTCTTTGACATCCAACTATAGCAATTAAATACTTATTATAATTTTTAATGGCAGTTCCGAAAAAACGTACTTCTATCTCAAAAAAGCGGATTCGTAAAAATATTTGGAAAAAGAAAGGATATTGGGCAGCATTGAAAGCTTTTTCGTTAGGTAAATCTCTTTCTACAAGGAATTCAAAAAGTTTTTTTTATCCAACAAATAAATAATTAAAGAATAATTTGAGTTGTTCTGGCTCGAAAGACAGTCAGTCTAATTTGTTTATAATTGGAAATTTTTTAGAATTTCTTTATTTATAAGTTGTATTTTATTTTATAAGTTAAAAAATTTCTAAAAATTAAAATTTGTATTATATTATAATTATTATAATAAATATTAATTAAATATTAATACTTTTAGAATTTTAGAATGCAAATTAATACTTTATACTTAATTTATATAATTAAATACTTTATTTATATAAATAATTAATTTTAAATAATACTAAAAAAATTATAAAAATTATATTAACTTATAATTATATTCATTAACTTATATTATATAATGTATTAATATAGATAAATATATATTTATCTAAATATATAGATAATAAAAAATATCTAAATAGAAATAAAAGGAAAACTGGGTATTCTCTAATGTTTTGACCCGATCAATAGCAATATTAAATTGAATTAGTTTCGCTTTTATAATAAAAATAAAAAAAGGATTCTTGTGTCTACTAAATTTAAAGTATAATACTATACTTCTTTGTTTGAAAAAAGAATAAACGCAAGCACAAGATTAACCTTTCTTTTGAGTAGGCTTTATTGTTTTTAGGGTGGGGAAAATAAGAATCCCCATCGATTCAATAATAAAAAACCTTTCTCTTTTATTTATATTATTTTATACTGTAAAAGCATAACTATAGTATATTTAATAGATTTAAAATATATAAATCTATTTATTAAAATAATATAGAAGAAAATATATAATATAAAATTTGTAGTCAAAACTAATAGGTTGTTGAAACTAATTAATTAAGTTTAAGATGTGTTTTATAACTTTCTAAACTATTCTTTCTATAACTTATTATTAGGATATATACCCCTAATTTATTAGGATATACCCCTAATTTTTAATTTATTTTTCATTTAAGCCAATTAAGAAAAACCTTTTTTTAAGTGATTATACTAAAAATAGGATTTACTTAGGCTAGAAATTAAAATTTTTTATTACATAATATCCCCTAGCCTAGTCCAAAACCTACCAATATTCAATATTGAATTAATTTGTTTGGTAGACAAATTCTCTACACAATTAAAACAAACACTGACATTTAATACAAAGCTATGCAAAGAGTTACAATCCCCTGCATGTATCAACAAAATTGTGATACATAAAAATAGGATTTTTATGTCATCGAAAAAATGCATTTTTTGAGATTCATAAAATAAATCATTAAGAAATGAATTATTAAAAAATTAAAAATGAGAAAGAACGTTTTGAGTTCAATCCATAAATTGAGGTTATAACTATCAAGTTGCACCAGTTATTAGATTTTATTCGAGCATAAAATAATAAAGTATTTTCAAATCCCATTTTTAAGTTAAATAAAACGAAGACTATAACACTATAATAAAAAATAGACCAATAAAAATAAGGATTATTGAAAGCGTTACGGTAAAATTCTAATAAAAAGTTTTTATTCAGCAATTTTAATCTTTCCTAAATATATATTATATATATATATTGCATATGGCATTGAATTGACTACTTCAATCTCGACGATTGAATAAAAATAGGTTATTATAATTTCGAACAAGCCGCTATGGTGAAATCGGTAGACACGCTGCTCTTAGGAAGCAGTGCTAGAGCATCTCGGTTCGAGTCCGAGTGGCGGCATGACATCTCCTAAAAGAGTAAGTCCTATACTGAATTCAATTCCCGATTTCAATTCCTATCCTATAATTGAAATTGAGAAACCTTCCTTTTTTAATTTAAATTTTTTTATGATATTTTCAACTTTAGAGCATATATTAACTCATATATCCTTTTCAGTCGTTTCAATTGTAATTACAATTCATTTGATAACCTTATTAGTCGATGAAATCATAGGACTATATGATTCGTTAGAAAAGGGGATGATGACTACTTTTTTCTGTATAACAGGATTATTAATGACTCGTTGGATTTATTTGAGATATTTACCATTAAGTAATTTATATGAATCATTAATCTTTCTTTCATGGAGTTTCTCCATTATTCATATGGTTCCGTATTTTAAAAAGTATAAAAACTATTTAAAGGCAA